ATGTAATGACTAGAAGTGCTACTGATAATAATGATCCACAAAGAAGAGCCGCATAGCTCAATATCATCATACTTACGTGCATTATTAACCACTCCGATTGTAGAGCAGGTACTAATATTGTGGGTTTACGTATTTCAGTTAAAAGACCCGAAGTAGCAAAGCCTTGGGTAAAAATAGTACTTGAGGCAGTTATTTCGGTTAAATAATTTTTTCTTATTTTGAAATAAGGGACTATATGAATAAGGGAGAAACTCCATGAAAGAAAGATTAATGATTCATATAAATCACTTAGTGGAAAATGGCCCGAATAAATCCAACGAGTGATTAATAATCCTGTTAGACATAAAAAAGTAACTATCATCCCCTTTTCTGACGAATCATATGGTTTTATGATTTCATTGCCCAATAAGGTTATCAAATGAATTATAATTACAATTGAAACAATCGAAAAGGAAATATGAGTGAATATATGCTCTAAAGTTGAAAATATCATAAAAATGAAAAAAGGGAGGGAATCCCCTAAATTAATATTAATTAAGAATTAGAAATCGGGAATTTAATTTATTTTTATTATAGGATCTATTGGATATCTTTTAGAAGATGTCATGCCGCCACTCGGACTCGAACCGAGATGCGCTAGCACTGCTTCCTAAGAGCAGCGTGTCTACCGATTTCACCATAGCGGCTTACTCGAACTAATAATAGCCTATTTATATTCAATCGTCGATATTGAACAAGTCAATTCAATCAAATAAGTTTTTTAGTCAACACTCAAATTGATAAAAAAAATGAGTTCAAAAGTCAATTTGAAGGTTCATTAGTTTCATTTATTCGGGTGTCCGGTTTATTTATCTTAGGGCTTTGACGTAGTTTATCCTATTCTAAAATCCAACTTTTGTAAGTAGATTATTCTCTCGATAGAATAAAAAAACTGTTTTCATTTTTTACTTTTATTGATACTTCATTATTTCTCGTTTATCTGATTTCATAAATTTCAAACAAAAAATAAATTTTCTCAATGAATCCAAAATAGGTTATTTTGGATTACTTCAAATTGACACATTATTTGTACATTGACAGATTAGTTATACATAATATCTCAACAATAATATCGCAACAATGAAGTTCTTTTATTAATTGGGCTCAAAATTGGAGATATATGGTAAATCCATTTCATATAGTAATTACTAAAAATTATAAAAAATTATAAATTAAGAAGTCATAAAGTTATCCAAAATTTTTTACCATGTAATCCATTAGTTTCAACAATCCATTAATTTGAACTAAAAATATTATATCTGCCTTCCCGAGAAAGAGAAAAATTGTTCATTAGTGTAAAGGTCGATGGGGAAAAAAAGACTCCCCACCACAAAAATATTAGTGAAAATATACTACAAAGAAATAAAAAATCTTGTATTTGTTTCTTTATTCTTTTTTTTTTTTTTTTAGAATTCAGAAAACAGAAGAATTCTTTTTTTTAGACATCTTATAAGATGGAAACCTGGTCTATTTCATATTGATTAGAATAGGGACTGCCAATTGTTTTTTTCATATTAAAAAAGTATTGAGCCAAATTTTTGAGTCAAATCCATTCCGATTATTCCAATATTTTAGGACTTATTTGTTTGTCGTACAAAAAAACTTTTTGAATTCCCAGTAGAAAGAGATTTCCCTAATGACAAAGCTTTTAACGCCGCCCAATATCCTTTTCTTTTCCAAATATTTTTACGAATACGCTTTTTTGATATAGAAGTACGTTTTTTTGGAACTGCCATTTGAAAATCATTGTTATAGTTGGATGTGAAAGACATCTATTATTCAAAACAAATTATTATTTCTTATTCATTATCTATTTTATTTTTTCTATAAATAATATTCTCTTCATAAAAAAGAAATATAGATATGTGAAAGATCCGTTAAATTGGATCAAAAATTACTCGAAATAGTAAAATTTCGATTCCATACAATATTTGTCAAACCAAAAATTTTTGGTTTGGAACTCTTAGTTCTCCTCTCAAATTTATATCTTTAGAATCTGCTAGGTCATAGAAATGAAACTTAATGATTTAATAAAATTTAATAAAATAAAGAAAGAACCTAAAAGACCTTGATTTTCGTCATTCTAGACTTTATTTACACGTAATAAAATACCTCAAAGGATCGTAAACTTTTGCCTAATAAAAAACTTGAGTCTTTTTTTAGTCAAACTCGAGAAAAGAATACACCTAAATTCAATTTTAAAATTCGAATGAGATTACTAATAAATCTGTTAAAGGATACGTGGTTTGATAAAAAAATATCTCAGTCGTTTTTTACCTTTTCTCGATAAAAAAAGTTCATTTTAGATTTATAATATTCTAACGTTTACTAAGAAATCGTTTTGATTGAAATGTAAAACAATCAATCCCATAATGAATTAGTTAATGCGTTGAAAGAAACTAACTAAACTCAAGAGTTTTTATTTCATTAGACCGATGACCTTAGTTAATCCTATAATTCA